ATAACTATCTGATTTAGTTTATCAACCCGAATGATGAATAAAAAATGACGATATTTATTCAATTCATTCAACTTCTTTCCTATAAAAAAAGAAAGAAAAGAAAGGGAATAGAGAAAGGTTTATGTCTCAACGAATCGCACGTAGAGATATTGATAACACGCATAGAGTTAATGGTATTTCATAACTAATTGATTGAGCAGCAGCTCGTAGACCACCTAAAAAGGAATATTTATTATTTGATCCATATCCTGACATAAGAAGTCCAATGGGAGCAATACTTGAAATGGCGATCCATAAAAAAACACCGATATTGAGATCGGATAGAACAAGGTTAGAGCCAAAAGGAATTATTAAATAACTTAGTAGAATTGATATGACTGCTATGGATGGTCCGATACTGAATAAACGAGTATCTCCTCTAGATGGAAGAAGATTCTCTTTGAAAAGTAGTTTTGTGCCATCTGCTAGAGCTTGAAGAATTCCCAAAGGACCGGCATATTCAGGTCCAATACGTTGTTGTATCCCTGCGGATATTTCTCTTTCTAACCACACAATTGCTAGTACACCTATTGTGATTCCCAATACAGGAGTAAAAATAGGTACAAGCATCCATATGATCCCATAAACCTCTTTTAAGTATTCCAATCGGGAAAAAGAATTGATATCTTGTACTTCTGGTGTATCAATTATCATTTCAACGATCAACTTCTCCCATAATTATATCTATGCTACCTAGTATCGTCATAATGTCAGCCAATTTCATTCTTTTAACTAACTGAGGAAGAATTTGCAAATTGATAAAACCCGGCGGTCGAATTTTCCATCTCCAAGGAAAAACATTCTGATCCCCTATCAGAAAAATTCCCAACTCTCCCTTTGGGGCTTCGACTCTCACATAAAGTTCTTGTTTCGACAATTCAAAAGTGGGAGAAGGCTTTTTACTAATAAATCGATATTCAAAATCATTCAATTCGGGATCCCTCGCTCTATCAAAGCATCGGATTTCTAAATTCTCATACGGCCCTCCCGGAATTCCTTCCAGAGCCTGTTGAATAATTTTTATAGATGCCACCATTTCACCAATTCGTACTAAATAACGAGATAATGAATCTCCTTCTTTTTGCCATTGGACTTCCCAATCAAATTCGTCATAACACTCATAATGATCAACTTTACGAAGATCCCATTGTATTCCGGAAGCTCGTAGCATTGGTCCTGACAAACCCCAATTTATTGCTTCTTCTACACCAATAATGCCTACTCCCTCAACTCGTTCTAAAAAAATAGGATTACGCGTAATAAGTTTTTGATATTCAGCAACCCCTGTTAAAAAATAATCGCAGAAATCCAAACATTTATCTATCCATCCATGCGGTAGATCAGCAGCTACTCCTCCTATACGAAAATAATTATGCATCATTCTCATACCGGTGGCAGCTTCGAATAGATCATAGACTAACTCTCTTTCTCTGAAAATATAGAAGAAAGGAGTCTGTGCACCAATATCTGCCATAAAAGGGCCAAGCCATAATAAATGAGAAGCTATACGACTCAACTCCAACATAATCACTCTAATATAGCTGGCTCTTTTAGGTACTTGAATATTTCCCAACTGCTCTGGTGCATTTACGGTTATTGCTTCTGTGAACATAGTAGCTAAATAATCCCAACGTGTTACATAAGGCAAATATTGTATAATTGTTCGGTTTTCTGCAATTTTTTCCATCCCTCTGTGCAAATAACCTAGTATTGGTTCACAGTCAATAACATCTTCACCATCTAAAGTAACGATGAGTCGAAGAACACCGTGCATTGATGGGTGATGAGGACCCATATTGACTATCATGAGGTCTTCTCTTGTAGCTGGTACATTCATAGGTTTTCCCCTGATTCATTCTTCCATGAATTGCTGAAAACGAAAAGAAGTTCATCAAAATTCAAGATCTACTAAATCAAATAATTCAAAAGGACTCTTCAAATTAACGAATTTTTGTCTCCCGAATACCCAACTGACCAATTAATTCTTTATAACGTACTCTATTTTTCTTTGCCAAATAAGACAGCAACCGTTGACGTTTTCCCAGAATTTTCCGTAGACCTCTCTGAGATAAATAGTCTTTTCTGTGCAATTCCAAATGTGAAGTAAGTCTTCGGATCTTATTGGTGAAACTGAATACTTGAAATTCAACAGATCCCCTATTTGCTTCTTTTTGAGAAATAACTGAGATGAATAAGTTTTTTACCATAAAACGAAATCTTCTCTTCCCTCCCTTTTTTTCTTTTTTAAAAATTTGAATTTTACCCATCAGTAATATAATAATATTATAATTATAATAATAATATTATTATGCCGGTCATTTTAATCTAGTATACGCAATAATCTTTATTTCGTTATGGATACCTCGTTTATGAAATAAAATTAATCAATATCAATAAAAAATCTAATTGATATGTATTAGTATCATGCATCAGAATGTAATGTAAGACATCGCATGTGTGCATTTGTTTACTTTCATATACTAGATCTAGTAAGGATATATAAAAAATGTGACATCAACGAATTTTCAATCGTGGATACATATGTATCCTTATCATACTAAAACAACTACCATTATTGGTATCAAACCAATAGCGATTCATACAAGCTAAATCTTCTAATCGATAATTGGGCCAGAGAAAGAACTTTAATTTTTTTAATTTAATTAATTGATTTTTATCTCTATCAAGATGTTTGTTTTCATCCAAAAATTTATTACAGCTGTTCCCATTGCAAAATACTGGATTTCTAGCCACACCACTCCTATTCCTCAAATTGAAACAAATTAGAATTCTAAATTTTCTACGACGTCTAGGCGATAAAATATTTTCAGGAACAAGCAAATCATAATGATTTTTGTCTTTATTTCCAATCATCTTTTGACATCTTGCACTGAATTTATCACAATTCTTATTATCAACATATCTTTCTTCTTGGTATCTTTGATTAGTTTGGTACTTACTCTTATGAACCAATGAAATACCTATAGTTTGATACATAATAAATTGTCCATCATTTTTTACAGACAGACGAATTGGTTCGATAATAAATATACCTCTTTTCATTTTCATCAATTCTGTAAGAGTTAAATCTTTATGAACCGGTATTAGATCCAGACTCATTTCTCCCCTTTGAATAGCAGATATACAAATTTCTCTTGGATTTATCAGTCTAAGCAGGAGACAATATACCTTGATATTATTGATCATTTTTTGATTTAAAGAATCATCCCATCTCAATTGAAAAAGCAAATATCTTTTTAGGAATAAATCGAGTTCTGCTTCCGTGTGATTCTTGAATTGCTTTTTCTTTGTACGTTTTTGCATGTCTGAGTCTGATCCTGCATAATCTTCTTCAATATCTTTTTCGTGGTTTGAGAGGACTGATTCAAGATTTCCTTGGTTTTGTACATCTGATCCAAGATCTACTTGTCCTGCGGATTCTTTTTCTTCTTGATTTCGATTCTCTAATTTTAAAAGTTTTTTTTCATTGGATGATATAAAAAGATTCCCTTTTTGCTTTCTATTGCTATTTCTATTTTTACTATAATTTTTATTTCCATTAAAATTTAAAAGAAGTAATTTGATTGGTATAACCCAGGGTTTCATTTTATATGTATTATAAAGTAGCACAAATTCTGGGAAGAACCAAGGTTCCAGATTCGATATGGAACGATTTAGTATTTCTTCATTCATCCCCATCCAATCAAAAAGGTCTTTTTGATTGGATGGTTTGATTTCTTGATCTTGTGTGAGATAAAAAAGACCTTTCTTATCAATTATTTGATAATTATTCGACCCGGTCTTGGTATTTTTATTACTGTTGATACTGGTATTGATCCAGACCTCAATATCGACCTTCTTTCTAAAGCAAAAATGGAGAATTTTCCAATCAAAATATTTTCTATCCGGGTTTTTCTTTATATACTCTATATACATAATATCATCTTCGCCTAGGTAATTATTGATAGGGATACCTTCCAGCATATCAAAAAATTTGCGTTTATGTGTGTTGTAATTATAAGAAATATCTTGGTTATTATTTACTTGTAATGGTGATCCATAAATATATGAGTCATTCTTATCTTCATAATTAATATATTTATATGATAAAAGGTCATATCTATAGTGTTTTTTAAAATTTTCTTTTTGATTCGTTAATGAGTCTGCTTCATAATCATTTTGTTTGTTGTAATGAATTAATTGATCTTTTTGAGATAAATCCCATTTGCTTAAATCTTTATTTTGATTTTGAGCCACACAATGTTGATTTACTCTATTTCGCCACTTTTGTGGTACTAATCTAGACCATATAATCGGAGATAAATATTTATATTGATAATGACCTCTTAACCAGTTCTTCCATTGATTCATTCCAGAATTACGAAGTTTCTTATGTCTTAATTCGTAATGAAATATTTCGTGTGCTCCAAAACCAAAATAATCTTTTCTTTCGTTCTTAAGAAAAAGAGATGTTCCGTTATATTGAAGGACAGATCTTAACTTATACAAGTTAATTACTTGGGTTTGTGATAATTTGTAAAATACATATGCTTGTGACAAGGAGGATAAGTCACAAAAAATCTGTGAACTCTTATTACTAATACTAGAAACTGACCTTTTTATAATCGAAATAAAGTGAATTTTCTTTTGATTTGGTTTACCAATTCTTTTTTGATTTCTTTCATTATTGTAAACGTATTTATCAATAATTTTTTTTGTTGATTCAATAAAAAATTGTGCATTGGTTCTGGGAATATTAATGAGACATAGAAGAATATCTATGTATATCCTTTCAATGAAAAATTTTATAAAATAATGTAATTTGCGAATTAATCGAGAATTCCTTCTTTTTAATATTTGCCAAATGCTTTTTTGTGATTCTAATCTTTTAGCATTATAACTAGCTTTGTTAGGGCTAATATTTATCTCTGGAGTTAGAAAGAGTTTTTTCTTGTCTTTTA